ATTTTAAGGAATCTCTAGATCTAGAAATTCATTTCGTACAACTGAACCTTTTCAAACTGTTTCTTTTTTAGAACCAAAAAGATTTGTGCCAAAATCACAGATGCCAAGAAGAACAGAAGGCCTTGGACTCGTAATGGATCTTGAAGCACTATTTCTGCGTCTCCCTGACCAAAACCTCCTACATTTGGATTACTTGTTAATGGTTGATCAAGCTTGATGGATTCACCTTCTGAAACAAGAAGTTCTGGTCCTGGAGGTAGAATATCAACCACTTGACGTCCTTCTGATGCATCAACTATGGTTATTTCATATCCCCCTTTTTCTTTACGTGCTATTCTGCTTACTATACCAGCGGATGTAGCATTATAAACTGTATTGTTACTCTTGCTACCATCAGGATAAATCTGACCCCTTCCTCTGTTCCCACCTACATATATGGGATATTTTAAGAAGTGAACGTCTTTTTTCGTAGCAGGGTCGGGGGAAAGAATAGGAAAGACGATTTCACTATATTTCTGACCGGGAACAGGACCTATCACAAGAATATTTCTTTTATTAGGACGATAAAACTGAAAAGAAAGATTGCCCATCTTTTCTTTCATTTCGGGAGAAATACGATCGGGGGGGGCTAATTCGAATCCCTCGGGTAAAATAAGAACAGCTCCTACATTCAAAGCTCCTTTTTTACCATTAGCAAGAACTTGTTTCAGTTGCATATCATAAGGAATTCGAACAACTGCTTCAAATACAGTATCAGGAAGTACAGCTTGCGGAACTTCAATATCCACGGGCTTATTAGCTAAATGGCAATTGGCACATACAATTCGCCCAGTTGCTTCTCGTGGATTTTCATAACCCTGCTGCGCAAAAATGGGATATGCATTTGAAATAGATGCTCGAGTTATTACATATATCATGATCGATACATAAATGGATCGAGTCATCTGTTCTTTTACCCAAGAAAAAGTATTTCTATTTTGCATGGTCCAATCATTGATCCCCGGAATTTATACAATAAATTCGATAGGTAGCTAGTAGAATTCCCTATCCACAAGTTTGCCATTGTATTGATTATACTGAAAGAATTGTACTAGTGGAATATAGTATGAATACCTTGAATTGAAAAGGTATAAATAGAAATAATAAGTAAGATGAAAAATGATTTATTTATACATTCTTTATACACGAAGAAAGTTCTGATTTGATTGATATCAAAAGATCTAATGAATTATTCATTCATTGAATGATAAATTACTACAAGCGAAGGAGATACACGATTTAAAAAATGGAAAATCCAATATTTCACAATTGTATCTAGAATCACTGGAAAAGTGGAAACAAGACCAGATATAATCTGATCATTCTGAGCCAATCCAAAATCATTGTAGATCGAACCAATCATTAGTTCCCAACCATGGGTGGAGTGAAATCCGATCCATAAATCAGTAACTAAAAGAATCGAAAAAGCTTTGATTGTATCACTTAAGTTATAGAGAAATTCCTGAATCCAAGAATTTAAAATGAAAAGTTCTTCATTACCCAGAAAAAAATAACCACTTAGAATAGCGAAACAGATTAGATTTGTAGAGAAATGCAAAATGATATGGAAATGAGATTCATTTTGTCTTTGGACCAATTGTATTGTTTCCTTGTGCATTCCTATACGAAGCCTTTGCATATGTGTCTCCGAGTACTCCTTTATCATCTCGTCCAACAGGAATAGTTCTTCTAATTCCATAAATTTTTCTAGAACATTTTTCTCTTGAATATCATTCAAAAGGATTTCAGATTGCCTAGTATTCCACCAATTAATAACCCAAGTTTCTAGACATTTCTTAAATGAGAGAGAAACCCACCAGGGCAAAAAGATTATAGACACAAGATATGGGAGGGAAGCCAATGCTTTCTTTTTTTTCATTCTGTATCCGTGATGTGAATTGTTAATAAACCTTTTTCATTGGTCGATTCTATCTGAGATTTCTATGAAGTACAATTATATAACAAGAGCCTATAACTCTAACAAGAATAAGGTATCGAACCTATGAATCTTTTACTATTTTTGTTTTTGTGTAAGAATTGAGTCTTTGGATCTAGAATAGAACATACAAGAAAGGCTCTTTTCGAATGAAAAAAAAGTAAATAGTCTTTCCATATTCCAGAGATCGCAATTAGGCAAATTGTAACCGATTTCCCCTTCATTTATTCCTTTCGATGAAGACTCGAAAACCATTTGAACTAACAAATAGAATTTGGATTTAAAGACGAACCCTACCGAATTTTTTAATTCTTTTATTTCTATTTAGAATTTGAAAGATTTCACTGTCTAACCGCAGCGCAGGGATAGGGTATCAATTCAAAAGCCTAAAAAGAGGGATTATGTTTTACGAAAACAAAAGACATGTTAGGATATTTGATGAATCTATACTTATTACTTATTAGACCTTTTACTTTTTACTAGTCTAAAGAGTGAAGCCAGACGCCATGTGTATACGTATACAAAATAGTTTTTGTGTACAAATAGTTTAGACTCTCCTTAATCTATTTTTTTTTCTATATTTTATTTGATTAGTTCTATTAGATTTTATTAATATTGTTCCATATATGTCTTCCCACTTTTGAAATGTATTAAGTTCCTTCTCTTATGCTGAGATTTATTCTTCAGTTCATTTCAAAATACTTCAATAGGTACGCGCAAGAAATAGGCCAATTCGGCAGCTTTTTGTTCAATTTCTCGTGGAGTCAAATCCTCATCAGTACGGGTTAAGGGAATGGCTCCTTGACCCCTGATTTCCATATAAAGGACACGACGAGGAAAAAGACCCTCTCTCACCTCCATTCTGATTGATTGGATATCTTTCAGAAAGAAACGAAGGAAGATGCGACGATTTCTTCCAGGAAATCCCCAACGAAAAAGGGACATTATCCCTTCTTTTCTATCGAATCGGTCATAACCACTACCTACATTCCATGAAATTGTGCACCACAAATAAGAACTAATGAATAGACCTGCGATCCCATAGAAAGACATCACGATCCCTTGTGGGAAAAAAAGGATTTGCTGAGACGGAAATACGGATATCAGATTTTTACCAAGATAACTGGAAGTTCCAACCACTAAGAATCCTAGTGAACCTAAAAAAAGGATACAGGCCCAGCAAAAATTACTTGTTTTTCGAGACCCCGTTATAAGTTCTATCCATATATGTTCTGATCGCCAGTTCATACTATACTAGATCCAGTTGCATTCGATTGGAATTGAGAGAATAAACCCAAATGGGTTTGACTCGACTTTTATTGCTTGATCCCGAAGTAACTTTCATCAACTAGAAGCATTCCGACAGGAACCATTAGGAATAATTGGTTAGATACATTGAGTTTCTATTTCAAAGATTTTTCAAAAAAGATTTGCTGATCATTTTGAATTGAATCATTTAATTGATTAAGCTATAACCGCATATACATGCATTAATGCGTATATTATGCATCGGCATACATAACAAAACAACTCTTCCATTTGTTTTCGGAAAGGCCAAATATCATATATCCTACCATATTACATTAAAAAAAGAGTATCTGTATGATGATCCAGTGTTGAAATAAATTGATGAGATTTCATCGTATTTAGACAATTTTATTTCTTTGGACATAAAGAGATAAAGAAGCCATTGCGATTGCCGGAAAGACTAGGCCCACTAAAGGAACAAAAATAGAGGGAAAGTTCAAATCTATCATAGAATGGGTACCTCAATTTCATATTTGTACCTATTAGAAATTATAATTAGAAATATATCTTCTAATAAGTCTATCTATTAATCTATTAGAAATAATATTAAGATAATATTAATATGAAGTATTTAATAATCAATAACAAATGTAGAACTCAATGAAGTATACCTATTCCTCTTTCGATACGAATATTTATGAGAATCCCTTTTAAGAATTTTAAGAAATTGGATTCTTCTTCTCCCATCCTTATCTTCATCGTCTTTCTATCTTTACCTTTCAAAACTTTTGTTTTGAAAGGTAAAGATAGAAAAGAGTTTCTTATGAGTTCCCAATTTTAACCAATCTTATCCAAATTCCTAGTGAAAAACACTAAATAGAAAGAACTTCTATATTCTTCTTCTTTGTTATTTGAATATTTCTATTTTCTTTATTTGATTTGAGATTTCTTCTTTCTTTTTATTTTATATTTTCGATATCTTTTTTTATCTATTTTTCGTTGTTCTATATATGAATAATGAATATGGACGGAGAAAATCATTTTTCTTTCCCGGATTTCTCGGAAGGAGAAAGAAATTCTTTTTTATCTTGTCGATAGAGGGATGCTTATTCCTAATCAGGAAGAGAGGTAGAATAAAAAAAGGATCCGGGGCAAAAAGTCATTATCCAAAACTTCTGACTCTTACTACACTTATAACTGATGTCCCCAAAGAAAACACCATCTTCTTAGTTTTGTTTTTTTCATTATAATGAACTAAATGCGTATTCGCTACAAATAAAAATAACTGAAGCTAGTGCTATACTTCCATTTGAAAATGAAGAATTTCAATCTTTTTTGAAAAATCTTTTTTTTTTAATCTTGATTCAAGGGAAGGAAACCGTGTAGCTGAAATAACTCATTCAGAACACCTTTTAAAGGATTACGTGGTACAATTGGGTCGAATAAGCCCTTATGGAATAAATACTCAGCCGCTTGTGAACCGTCGGGTACTGTCTTTTTCAATGTTTGTTCAATTACTCTTTTACCCGCAAACGCAATATAGGCATTAGGTTCAGCAAGAATTATATCTCCCAACATACCAAAACTTGCTGTAACTCCGCCAGTTGTAGGAGATGTAAGGATTGATACATAGAATAACTTTTTATTTGATTGATAATCATATGAAGCAGAAGATATTTTAGCCATTTGCATCAAGCTCAAACTCCCTTCTTGCATGCGTGCTCCTCCAGAAGCACACACAATAATGACAGGTAGAGATCGATTAGTAGCATACTCG